TTAAGTTACGTACCTACTTAAAAAAGAATAAACCTCAATTTCAAGAAATTGTATCTTCTACCAAGACATTCACCGAGGAAGCAGAAACCTTTTTGAAGGAAGCTATTCAGGAGCACACTGAACTGTTTCTACTTGAGGAACAAGCATAAATTTATAACTCTAATTCTATTGTTAGAACAAGAGTTATTCTTGCGAATTATTTCTGATTCAAATCATTCAAAAAAGGGGTTTCCTGGTATCCCCACTTTTAAAATAGATGGAAAAAAATTGCGTCCAATAGGATTTGAACCTATACCAAAGGTTTAGAAGACCTCTGTCCTATCCATTAGACAATGGACGCTTTTCATTCCTATTTCATTCTTTCGCATTCTCCCTTTATCTTTTTTTTTTTGAGAAAAATAAATGAAAATTTTTTTAGGTAAAAGTAAAAAAAAAAAAAGAATGCATATTCGAATGGATGATGCATATAGAATAAGGAATATGGGGCGGGTAGCGGGAATCGAACCCGCATCGTTAGCTTGGAAGGCTAGGGGTTATAGTCGACGTTAATTTATCATTCTTAACGTCTCTAATTCAAAACCGAACATGAAAATTTTGTTTCATTCGGCTCCTTTATGGAAAATTGATGTATTCCCAGAAACAAAAATTAGATCCATAACATCTATGTCAGCTTTTCTTATTAAAGACACCCAAAGCCACTCGCTTTCTAGATGATCCCTCTAGAGAAGGGGGATTCTATATATCCCAAATCCGTCTAATCTAGTTACTTCGTTCCCTATTTCCACTCGAGGGATCCTGAGGAAAAGAATTAAATTTAGTTTCCACCGAGCTAAAATAATATGCTGATGGTTCTAGTAAACCAAAACTACCATTTTCTAGCTATTTGGCTTTAATCTTAGCTTATACAAGACAAAAATTGAAGATCTAGTTACGATTGGAAATGCACTTATGTTTTTTATCTTCATCCATGGATCCTTTACTTATATTTATTAATTGGAAGATTTGATCCAATTTTTTTTTTATTATGCTTCGTGACTCTATAACCCTTTTATTCAATTTCAATTGAACTTTGGATACAAATCGTGAGAATTTATATTTTTCCTCAAATATGCTATTGAGGGGAAAAGGATTAAACTCTTTTTAGGAAATAAAGTTTTTTTTTGATGGGAATATGAAAAACCCGAAAGACCCCTTAACTTTTTAAGTTATTAATTGAACGAATCACACTTTTACCACTAAACTATACCCGCTTCATATTCATTATTATATATGAATATACCTTTTGTCGAACAAAGGAATGAGATGCTATCTTAATAGCATCAGACTCATTAAAACTTGAGCGTTGACACTTCATCCTCCCCGACCAGGGGTACTTGAAGTCGAAGTACAGAAAGTTTTTTAAAATAACCAAATTCTAATAAAGTTAGAATAAAGCAAAAAATATCATTTTTCACTTGTTATAAGTCATTACTGACAGTCCAAAATTGAAGGAATTATTGAAGCTGGGCTATAACCACGCCGAATTCCTCATTTTTTTTTACTTTCCCTTCAACTGACCCATTTTTTAATTTGAACTCGGATTAATTGGATCTTAAATGTTCAATGTCCCTTGAACAAATAAAAGAGTTATGTTATATATGTTATAACATATGTGTGTTTCATTTTTTATATTATATTATTTAATATCTGTATGTGCTTTTTTCCAGTTAAATAATTAACTAAATTGAGAAAAAAGACTCAAAATTCAAAATACTACTTAATTCAAAATACTACTTAATACTAATTAATAAATACTAAACTAAAAAAAAATTATTAATTTGAATATTCTTTCATTTTCATATTTTATAGTATATTTTATAGTATTTTCTATAGTATTATATTACTAATACTAAGAAATTACACTTGGAATGGAGATAAAAATTGTCTTTATTGTTACTTCAATAACTTCAATAACAAGTATCTTTGATTTGATATAATAAAAACAAAAAATGAAATCATTTGATCTACAAAATGATTGATTCATCAGAAGTAATGTAATAACCCGGCCTGGTTAAGTACTGGCCGGGGGAATGGACTTTTCTTACAAAATGAAAATCAAGGAAGTAAGGTTTTTCAATTTAAATCTTTTTTACTTCGCCTGTCACACCACATAAAAAATTTTCAATTTGAATTGGGAGAGATGGCTGAGTGGACTAAAGCGACAGATTGCTAATCCGTTGTACGAGTTATTTGTACCGAGGGTTCGAATCCCTCTCTCTCCGCTCCCCTCGATCGCTTCAGACTTTCAAAATATTTTTTTTTATTCCTCACGTCCAGGATTACGGCCCGGATCATTAGATAAGAATCCAAAGATGAAGAGAGAAACAAAAAATATGACTACTGTGTAAACAAAGAGTTTGAGAGTAAGCATTACACAATCTCCAAGATTTTTTTTTTGAAAAGGGAAATAGATTGCCTATTTTTTATCACATACACTATGTTGACATAGTGCCCAAAAAAGAAACCAAAAAGAAAATGAAGTCTTTTCTTGAAAAAGATAATTTTTACTAATTTTTTGTTTTTGTAATGTAATAATAATAAGAAAAGCAAGATTCTGATTCCTTCATTACCAAAAATTTTTGGTATTTTTGGTCATATCCATTATTTGGTATTATGGGGTCTTTAGAAAGTCCTTGTTTACTGGAAGGTCAGAACGAGGAAATAAGTTGATCAAAATTTATCACCGTGCGATTATTCAATATAATACAAGAACAAGAATTTCTATTTTCGAATGGAGGGTTCATAATGTAAAATTTATAAGATCTTATAAATTTTTCGAAAATTTGTTTCGTATAAATCATGAATTTTTCGGAGCATTAAAGATTTTATCGAAAACTTACAGCAGCTTGCCAAACAAAGGCTAAGAGCAAAAATAATACAGGTATGACAGGCATAACATCTACGATAGGATTGAAAAAGGCATAAGCCTCGGGCAATTTGCCGAAGAAAAAACTACTCGAAGAAAGGGTAGAATTAAGACAGATACAGATTAAACTAAAGATATTAAGCATAACAAAAATTTCATTCTTATAGATTAGAAAATTAGATTTTGATTGAGTTCTTTTTATGAGGGAAAAATTAAAAGGTAGGTCAAAAAACCTTCTTGTTCTTCGAACGCTCTCAAATCAAAAATCTTCCCTTTCATTCTCAAATGAGAATACAAGGAATTTTAGTTTCATACAATATCTTAATTTAATTTTATGGAATGATCAATCATTTTTTTCTATATTTTCATGTGTTGAATCCTAGCAGTAATATATTTCATATATATTTGAATTGGGATTGACGAACAACTAATATCAATATTAGTCTTTATTAGTATCAAAGAGAAATTCGAAATCGAAATGGGGCGTGGCCAAGTGGTAAGGCAACGGGTTTTGGTCCCGTTATTCGGAGGTTCGAATCCTTCCGTCCCAGAGCGTCTACATGAGAAAGGAAAGATTCTTCTCTTTAACAAATTTCTCTTTAAGTTTGGAAATTTTTTTCTTTAATCTTGGATATAGTGTCACCTTTTGTTCTGATTTTTCTATAAAAATAAAACTTTTTTCATTTAGTTTTTCACAAATGCGATTGAGTGTACGGGTAGAAATAAAGATATTTCATTGAATTATAAATTCAAAACAATTTTTGGGTATATCATTAAGAGACTACTATTTTAATAGTCATATTGAAGTAAGTTACTTAGGAAAACTCTTTTTTCCATGAAATCTGACTTCTTGGATTATGTAATTCATTATGGAATTCTGAATTGAAAGAGAAAAAAGGATCCTTTTCTATTTCATACTCATGAAAACAAAAATTCTTTTTTTTATGAACCTGGGTACTCGAAGAAATTTGAAAAATCCATATTATAAATATAGAGAAACTTATGACTTTTTCGAGTTATTGGAATAGCTTATATTTTGTTAATAACTGATTTTATTCCGGAATTGGAAAATCCATAGGGCCGTTCTTTTTAGATTTAGAGTTTATTTGTTCGAGAAGAATTTTTTCCATAATTTAACATAACATCTCGAATGATCTGTTGAAGATTTTAATTAGATTTAAGGAAATGGATTCACTTTTCTTTTTGCTTTTTTAAAAATTTCTTTCACCCCATAGGATAGAGGGGCGAAATAACTTAAATCTTTTATAATATAAGACTTTTTCCAGATAATTATTTACCTTTCCCTAGATACATACATAAAAAATATTTTGTATCATTGAGCCAATGACTATTCATGATTCCATATTGAATCAATTGCATACCGTTTCAAAATAAAATTTAAAATGAGAGGAGTGTTATGGTAAAACTTCGTTTAAAACGATGTGGTAGAAAGCAACGTGCGACTTGAAGGACATAATTCACTGTGGATTCTTACATCCGCCATTTTCTATAGGAATGAAGATGCTCTTGAATCGACATAGTTTGTTCTGTTCCTATTAGGAACCCAATTTGTATTGGGTTGGTAAATAGGAATAGTACATGATGGAGCTCGAGCAAAACGTATTGATTCATTTATCGGGGGGGCGAATCTAGGGTTAGTAACAATTAATAAATTAGACTACTTTGTTAAGTATATCCTCAATATAGAAATTAAAATTTTAAATTGCAGGATTCAAATCCCAACAAGTTTGAAATAAAATAAATAACATTTTTTATATTACATTACAAGGGAAAAAATCGTTCATATTATCTTTCCATAGAAGGAAATAACAAAAAACAAAAGGTATGTTGCTGCCGTTTTGAAAAAGGGGATAAGGATCACCGAAGTAATGTCTAAACCTAATGATTTTAAAAAGTAAAGAAAAAAAATTCCGGAACAAGGAAACACTATTTTCAATTATCTCAATATTTTATTTTTAGTATAATGATGGAGACTAAAAAAAGATTCGAGACGAAACAAACAAAAAAGGTTAGAGACGACTCAAGAAATGCCTAAGGATTTACCTTCCGACTTTTTCAGAATTACCCAACTTGAGTTATGAGTACGAATGATATTTCTTTTTTTTTTTTCTTTTTTTATGTAAGTAAGAACAGAAAAACTTAAATCATAGTCTAAGTCATAAATTTTTTTATATATTTTATATTATATACAGAAATATTAGAATCATTTTTTCTCGAGCCGTATGAGGAGAAAACCTCTTATACGTTTCTAGGGGGGGTTATTTATCTATATCTATCCCAATGAGCGATCTATCAAATCGTTGCAATTGATGTTCGATCCCGACGAGAAGGAAGAGATCTTCGAAAGGTGGGTTTTTATGATCCAATGAAAAATAAAACTTATTTAAACGTTCCTGCTATTCGTTATTTCCTTGAAAAAGGTGCTCAACCTACAGGAACTGTTCATGATATTTTAAGAAAAGCAGAATTTTTTTTTTTAAGAATTCATAAAATAAATAAAAAAAATTAGAAAAAAGAAAGGTAACTAGTATAAATTTGTGTGGTAACTATTTACTCACAATTTCTCTTTTCTTGTTCTATATGATGTTTTATATTTACCATATTTATTGTTGTGCCAATCCAACACAAATCCTTATTTTATGTAATTTTTTTTTATTTCATTTTTTTCTCAACAATGTATTCATATTGACAATGGTGTGTCGAACAAATATAATTCGATCGTAGATAAATAGATCTGTTTATTTCGATCCTTATTTATTTTTGGGTTTTTCCTTTACTTCATTCAAATTATGGGTTTGCCAAATTTACTATTTGTTATATAAGATATATTTTTTTAACGAAAATCAAAAATTTTTTCTATTTTATAAAAAAAGGGGGCGGTCTTTAAATGTAAATTTTTACATGTTTTTTATCTGTCTTTAATTTAATCCAATCCACTTTGCTATTTTGTTTAATTGATCATCTAATCTTTCCTTTATATTTCTTTTGAATTCAAAATTCAATGTTTTTACGTAGTTGTATAGTTCAATTCCATTTTTTCCACTTGTATATACATATTTATCTGGGTTGCTAACTCAATGGTAGAGTACTCGGCTTTTAAGTGCGATTATGGTTTTTTACACATTTGAATGAAGTAACGAATTCGTCCAGACTTTTGGTAGAGTCTATAAGACCACGACTGATCCTGAAAGGTAATGGATGGAAAAAACCGCATGTCGTAAAAAAATAATAAGAAAAAATGGAATTGAATTTTCATTTTCAAATTTCTTATTATATTCTTTCTTATTTTTTTTTTTATTTTAAGAAATTCACAGTTAGAGTTTGGTCTAGTGAATAAATGGATAGAGCTCTATGGCTCTAATTCTGGTAAAAAAAAAAAAAAGCAACGAGCTTTTATTCTTAATTTGAATAATTTCCCGATCTAATTAAACGTTAAAAATAACTTAGTGCCTGATGTGGGGAAGGGGTCTCCTGTAAATGGACCTTTGATTCTTTTTTTTAAGAATAAAAAAAAAATCCTACCTATTTTCTATTATGGATTGGAAACTAATGTGTAGAAGAAACAGTATACTGACAAAAAAAATTTCCAAAGTCAAAAGAGCGATCGGGTTGCAAAAATAAAAGATTTTTTTTTCCTCTGAGAATTTATTTCTATTTAATAGAACGAAGATAAACCTATTGGATAGTAGAAGGGGAGAGGAAAAAGATCTGTTGATTGGACTCTGTATTTCCGGGGTATACATTTTTTTCATACATGATACATACTCTGTTCTGACCGTATTGCACTATGTATAATTTGATAATACAAGAAATACCTATTGTTTCTGGTTCAAGTAGAAATTGAAGTCAATGGAAGAATTACAAGAATATTTAGAAAAAGGTAGATCTTGGCAACAATATTTCCTATATCCGTTACTCTTTCAGGAGTATATTTATGCACTTGCTCATGATCATGGTTTAAATGGTTTGATTTTTTATGAACCCATAGAAGTTTTTGGTTATGATAATAAATCTAGTTTATCACTTGTAAAACGTTTAATTACTCGAATCTATCAAAAGAATTCTTTGATTTCTTCGGTTAATTATTCTAACCAAAATTTTTTTATTGGTCACACTCACAACATTTTTTTTTATTCTCATTTTTATTCTCAAATTATATCAGAAAGTTTTGCAATTATTGTGGAAATTCCATTTTCCTTGCGATTAGTATCTTATTTAGAAAAAAAAGAAATACCAAAATATCATAATTTACGATCAATTCATTCAATTTTTCCTTTTTTAGAGGACAAATTATTGCATTTAAATTATGTTTTAGATATACTAATACCTCATCCCATCCATATGGAAATCTTGGTTCAAATCCTTCAGTGCGGGATTCAAGATGTTCCCTTTTTACACTTATTGCAATTCTTTCTTCACGAATACCATAATTGGAATAATCTCTCCATTACTCAGAAGAAATCTATTTATGTTTTTTCGAAAGAAAATAAAAGATTATTTTGGTTCCTATATAATTCTTATGTATTTGAGTGTGAAATTTTATTAGTGCTTATTCGTAAACAATCCTCTTATTT